GAATCCTGTGGTTTCCACACAAAATATCGGGCATATTGTTCAAATTATTGGCCCAGTACTCGATATTGTCTTTCCTCCGGGCAAAATGCCTAATATTTATAATGCTTTGGTAGTTAAAGGTTCATATACGGTTGGTCAGCAGATTAATGTTACTTGTGAGGTGCAACAATTATTAGGAAATAATCGAGTTAGAGCTGTAGCTATGAGTGCTACAGATGGTTTAACGAGAGGAATGGAAGTGATTGATACAGGGGCTGCTCTAAGTGTTCCAGTTGGTGAAGCAACCCTCGGACGAATTTTCAACGTTCTTGGAGAGCCTGTTGATAATTTAGGCCCTTTAGACATTAGTAAAACATCTTCTATTCATAGATCTGCACCCGCCTTTGTAGAATTAGATACAAGATTATCAATCTTTGAAACAGGTATTAAAGTAGTAGATCTTTTAGCTCCTTACCGCCGTGGAGGAAAAATAGGATTATTCGGGGGAGCTGGAGTAGGTAAAACAGTACTGATCATGGAATTGATCAACAACATTGCTAAAGCTCACGGAGGTGTATCCGTATTTGGTGGAGTAGGGGAACGTACTCGTGAGGGAAATGATCTTTATATTGAAATGAAAGAATCCGGAGTGATTAATGAAAAAAATCTTTCCGAATCAAAAGTAGCTCTAGTCTATGGTCAAATGAATGAACCCCCGGGAGCTCGTATGAGAGTTGGTTTAACTGCCCTAACTATGGCAGAATATTTTCGAGATGTTAATAAACAAGATGTGCTTCTATTCATCGACAATATCTTTCGTTTCGTCCAAGCAGGATCAGAGGTATCCGCTTTATTAGGTAGAATGCCTTCCGCAGTTGGTTATCAACCCACCCTTAGCACAGAAATGGGTTCTTTGCAAGAAAGAATTACTTCTACGAAAAAGGGAGCTATAACTTCAATCCAAGCAGTTTACGTACCTGCGGATGACTTGACTGACCCTGCTCCTGCTACAACATTTGCACATTTAGATGCTACTACCGTACTATCAAGACCATTAGCTGCCAAAGGTATTTATCCAGCAGTGAATCCTTTAGATTCAACGTCAACTATGTTACAACCAAAGATTGTTGGCAAGGAACATTATGAAACTGCGCAAAGAGTTAAGCAAACTTCACAACGTTACAAAGAACTTCAGGACATTATAGCAATTCTCGGATTGGATGAATTATCCGAGGAGGATCGTTTAACTGTAGCAAGAGCACGAAAAATTGAGCGTTTCTTATCACAACCCTTCTTCGTGGCAGAAGTCTTTACTGGTTCTCCAGGAAAATATGTTGGTCTTGCAGAAACTATTAGGGGATTTCAACTGATCCTTTCTGGAGAATTAGACGCTTTGCCCGAGCAAGCTTTTTATTTGGTGGGTAACATCGATGAAGCTACCGCGAAAGCTATCAATTTAGAAGTGAAGTAGAGAGCAATTTGAAGAAATGACCTTAAAACTTTGTGTACTGACTCCTAATCGAATTATTTTGGATTCAGAAGTAAAAGAAATCATTTTATCTACAAATAGTGGTCAAATTGGTGTATTACCAAATCACACTCCTATTGCCACAGCTTTGGATATAGGTCTTTTGAGAATACGCATCAACGACCAATGGTTAAGGGTGGCTCTAATGGGTGGTTTTGCCAGAATTGGAAATAATGAAATCATCATTTTAGGAAATGATGCAGAGATAAGTACTGACATTGATCCGCAAGAAGCTCAAGAAGCTCTTGAAATAGCTGAAGCTAACTTGAGGAAAGCTAAGGGTAAGAGACAACTGATTGAAGCGAATCTAGCTCTTAGACGAGCTAGGACACGAGTAGAGGCTGTTAATGTTATTTCTTAACATTTTATTTAAAAATTAGTCAATACATCAAATAAATCCAAATAAGTTTTATGAAAGTTTTTTTGATACTATCTTCTTGAAATTGAAAAAAATCACTTTGAATCAGATACAAGGAAAAGATCCATTAAGTAGAAAAACTTATTAGATACTAACCCTGGTATCTAATAGGTTCTACCTACTATTGGATTTGAACCAATGACTCCTGCCGTATGAAAGCAATACTCTAACCACTGAGTTAAGTAGGTAATTCAAAACAAAAAAGAAAATTCTATCACTTTTCTAATTCTAATTATAGAAAGAATATTCTTTCTAAGCAATACCAATCTATTAACAGTAAATAGATCAGAGATTTATCATATGGATTAGGATATGGATTAGGCTTGACAAAAAAGATTTTTTGTATTAAGATTTTTTGTACAAGGGCTATAGCTCAGTTGGTAGAGCGCCTCGTTTACACGTGCGCCAATGTTTTTCAAAGAAGCATGCAATGAACATGATTAGTCTTATTCAAAAATCAATGTCTTACTCCATATATTGAAAATAAGGGAGAACAATAGCCTGACAAATAGTCGGTTTAGTATGATTTTGATGTGATTTTCGATACAAAATCTAATAAAACCACTCATTGATTTGTTAATTGATAAGGTTAATAGCTAAATCTATTCAATGCTAGGCATAATGAGTATAAGGATCTCAAAAAAACTCTTTTCGTTCTATGAACTTTAAGGTGTATAAAGTCTCATATTCGACTCTTACATACAGCGGAACGATAGAGATTCTATTTATTTCAAATTAGGTGAAATAGGCCGAAGGCAGACCTAAGTCAAGGTAACCCTTCTTTGAAAAACTTTGGTATTGCTCTTAGATCAGGACATAATGAATCAGAGTACATGGAACCATCTTTTTATCTTCATTTTTCCCATAATGAAATAATATGGTGGATTAACTGATTTTCTTTTAGTTAATGAAAGAGCCCAATGCAACAAACTGCATGTTGGGTCTTTGAAACAGTTCGAATCATTTCGATAAGAAATTCAGTTTGATCTCTTTTACCGAGAAGGTCTACGGTTCGAGTCCGTATAGCCCTAATCCATTTCATTTTTCAAGACTTTTTTTGAAAGAGTTTTCAAAATAGAAAGATATGAAAGAAAATATAGAACTCTCTTTCAAAATATCTTAAAAGATATTAAGATAAGAATAGTATCCCAAATAAACTAATTATTTAATAGAGTTTCTTAAATTCTATGTAAATTTTTATATTCTTACATAGTCTTTTACTATGTAATTTTTTTGTAATTTTTTAATTAAGATATTTTTGTATTTATTCTATCTTATGGAATAAAAGATAGAACTTTTCAAATGGAATAAAAGATAGAACTATAAAAACTTATGAAATAAAAGTATAGAACTATAAAAAAAAAAGAGAAGGTGAAACCAAAGAAGAGAAAAATTTCTCTTCTGTCTAAGAAGATCTTATGTTTACACCATATCTAACTAAAATGTCAGTTCAAAATGAAATCAGGATTCCTTGAATCAAATAGAATCTTTAAACGAGACATGTCACAAATAAAGTCAATTCATAAAAATATATCCTTCTTTTACTGAACTTCTGGATGAATTAACAATGGCAATTCGAATCAAATAATTCAGTATATTTTCATTTTATACGAAGGAATACATTTATGTTTCTGCTTCATGAATATGATATTTTCTGGGCATTTCTCATAATATCAAGCCTTTTTCCTATCTTAGCATTTTTGATTTCAGGAGTTTTAGCCCCGATTCGTGAAGGACCTGAAAAGTTTTCTAGTTATGAATCAGGTATAGAACCTATGGGAGATGCTTGGTTACAATTCCGAATTCGTTATTATATGTTTGCTCTTGTTTTTGTTGTTTTTGATGTTGAAACAGTCTTTCTTTTTCCGTGGGCAATGAGCTTCGATGTATTAGGTGTATCTTTATTTATCGAAGCTTTTATTTTCGTTCTTATCCTAATTGGTGGTTCAGTTTACGCATGGCGAAAAGGAGCATTAGAATGGTCTTAACTAAATATTCAGAAAAACGGAAAAAAAAACAAGGACAAAATCCTAATAAGACAGTTATGAATTTGATTGACTTTTCGTTACTTGATCAAACAACCTCCAATTCAGTTATTTCAACTACATCAAATGATCTTTCAAATTGGTCAAGACTTTCCAGTTTATGGCCTCTTTTATATGGTACTAGTTGTTGTTTCATTGAATTTGCTTCATTAATAGGTTCGCGATTTGATTTTGATCGTTATGGATTGGTACCAAGATCAAGTCCTAGGCAAGCGGACCTAATTTTAACAGCTGGCACTGTAACAATGAAAATGGCTCCTTCTTTAGTGCGATTATATGAACAAATGCCTGAACCAAAATACGTCATTGCTATGGGAGCTTGTACTATTACAGGGGGAATGTTCAGTACTGATTCTTATACTACTGTTCGGGGAGTTGATAAGCTAATTCCTGTGGATGTTTATTTACCGGGATGCCCGCCTAAACCAGAGGCAGTTATAGATGCTATAACAAAACTTCGTAAAAAGATATCTCGAGAAATAGTTGAAGATAGAACTAGATCTCAAGAAGAAAATCGATGTTTTACTACTAATCATAAATTTCATGTTCAACGTAGTAATCATACTGGAAATTACGATCAGGGATTTCTAAATCCATCACAATCTATTTCAGAAATATCTAAAATAAAATCTAAAGATTCAGTATTTTCTTACAGTTAATTAGGTAAGGTTATTTTTTTCAGAATTAAGAAAGAGCAAGTCAATCTTTACTTTCCAATTTTATGGTAAAATACTTATACAAATTTGAGAGAGATCAATAGAATGGAGAAGGATCCTTTGCAAAATGATTTATCTGATTGGCTAGTCAATAATGAATTGGTTCATAGATCTTTAGGCTTTGATTCTCGAGGAATACAAACCTTACAAATAAAGGTCGAGGATTGGGACTCCATTGCTGTTATTTTATATGTATATGGTTACAATTATTTACGCTCTCAGTGTGTTTATGATGTAGCACCAGGGGGGTTTTTAGGTAGCGTATATCATCTTACAAGAATACAATATGATATATATAATCCAGAAGAAGTATGTATAAAAGTATTTGTGTCAAGGAATAATCCTAAAATTCCGTCTGTTTTCTGGATTTGGAGAAGTGCTGATTTTCAAGAACGCGAATCTTATGATATATTGGGAATCTCTTATGATAATCATCCACGCCTTAAACGTATTTTAATGCCTGAAAGTTGGATAGGCTGGCCCTTGCGTAAGGACTATATTACTCCAGATTTCTATGAAATACAAGATGCCCTTTGAATGATAAGAAATTAATGTTCACTTATTATGACATGACTTCAAATTTCATTATTCAAATCAATGAATATTTTGAAATTCTATTTTACATGAAATAAACAAAGTAACTGCTAGATTCTTATTCGCATCAATAGATATAAAAAAGTCTTTAGATTTTTTCATTTGGAGGAGAAAGAAATAGAATATTCATGTATTTTCTATTAACTGAATATTTTAGAATTGCACCTCAGAAAAGAAGGTAAGCAAGAAAGAAACAGAATAAATAAAAAAATAAATATGAAATTCAGGAATAAAAAGAAGGTATCAAATTTTAAAATGCATTCTGTCTATCTATTCTTATCTTAGAACTCTTTATCTCAAACTAAAGAGTTCTTTTTTTAATTTCGATAATAAATATTATTATCTTTTTAATATGATGTTTCTATATATTTATATTCTATAGATATAATAGAATATAGAAAGGATGAAAAAACATTATATGAGAATATATAATATATTCATAATATTAATATTATGAATTAAATAAATAATCGAGTTTATATACTAATCATATATATAGATATATATATATGTATATTCTTATTAAATTTTACCCACCCAATTTATTTTTGTCTTGCCGGGAACCAGTTTTGAACTGGTGACACGAGGATTTTCAGTCCTCTGCTCTACCGACTGAGCTATCCCGACTATTTCTTGTGGATCACTCGAGTAGAATACTCGTACCTATACCCTTGTATCTACGTCAATTAAATAAAGGAGCTCAAATAAAATTAAAATAAAAATTTATTCAAAAAAATTGAATAATCAATGTTTAAGATAATGATATGATTGGTAATGATTTCATTATAGAAAAATGATTCTTTGCATATGCTTAGGATCTTTTCATATGCTTATATTTTATTATTTTGCATAATAAATATTTTTTTTTCAGATCTATTTGCGAAATGAGAAAATAGAACGAATTAAAAAGAAAAGATAGTGAATTTTATTTGAATTTTTCATCAAAATAAAAATAAAGAAGAAATATTTTGAAAATCAAATGGGCTTTTTATTGGGGATAGAGGGACTTGAACCCTCATGATTTAAAAAATCGACGGATTTTCCTCTTACTATAAATTTCATTGTTGTCGATATTGACATGTAGAATGGACTCTCTCTTTATTCTCGTTTGATTTATCATCATTTTTTCAATCTAACAAACTCTATAATGAATAAAATAAATAAAATAAATTGATTATTAAAAATTGAGTTTTTTTCTCATTCAATTTCATATTTGAATCAATTCACCATAAATAATTCATAATTTATGGAATTCATCCAAATTCCTGAATTTGCTATTCCATAATCTATGATTTGATTGTTATTATGATTAATAATTTGATTAATTATTATATATACGTACGTCTTTGTTTGGTATAGACGGCTATCCTTTCTCTTACTTCGATAGAGAAATTTTAGTATTGCAACATAATAAATTCTATTCGTTAGAAAAGCTTCCATCGAGTCTCTGCACCTATCTTTAATATTAGATAAGAAATAAAATATTTCTTATATGAAATAAGAAATATTTTATATATTTCTTTTTCTCAAAAAGAAGATTTGGCTCAGGATTGCCCATTTTTAATTCCAGGGTTTCTCTGAATTTGGAAGTTAACACTTAGCAAGTTTCCATACCAAGGCTCAATCCAATGCAAGTCCGTAGCGTCTACCAATTTCGCCATATCCCCTTTTCTTTCTCCTTTTTTTGAGACTAAAATGCAATTTTCATTTTTATCCATTTCTCTCCTATAATTATTATTTCTTTTACATTTATTAATTTTTTTTTTTAGTTTAATTTAGTCAGAAATAATTTTATTAATTAATTATTGATTTTCAACAGTCTAAAGTTCTATCATTGATTATGAAATAATCGAAAGTTCTACATTTATCTTTTTTTTTTCAATTTATTCATTTTTTTTTCAAATGAAACTCAAAAATTGATTGAATCGAATCTCAGATTGTATCTTTATCTATTCTTCTTTATTTTTTTATTTTTTATTAAGACCAATCTTTTCAAATTTTATATAACATATTTTAATATATGTTAGATATAGAATCTTCAGTTGAATTTCATTATATTGAAACATATGATAAACATATCATAGTGAATAAACTATTTACTATTATTTTCTTGAAAAAGGGGATTTCAAACTAAAAAGCTATGAATTATATAGTTTAACTTACATATGAAAAGAATATCGAAATTCAAAATTCAGATCTGATATTTTTTGAATTTCGACAGTTTTTTTCTTATGTGAGCCCACTTAGCTCAGAGGTTAGAGCATCGCATTTGTAATGCGATGGTCATCGGTTCAACTCCGATAGCGGGCTTTTTTTCTTTTATATAGATTCTCTATAATTGAAAATTTTTCAGTTTTCAAAAAAAAAAAAAAAAAGAAACAAAAAATCTACGAATTCAACCTAATCCTATTTTAGTGTGGAGATTATATCATGTGTATATATATTCAATATATAAATGAAATAAAAAAATGATATATGTCTTAATTGATACGATTTTGATTACTTAATCTTTCCTTGAGATAGAGAAAATATATGAATGAAAAAAAAACAGAACAGAGATATATCTTAGAATTGAAAGAGTTTTGATTCCTTCATTTGAATTCAATTCGAAAAATGGATGCCTTATAGAATATTCTATTTTAGTTACTTCCAGAATCAAAATGAATATGCAATTAATCGTTGCAGCCATAAATTGGGATCAGCTTTTTTATCTGTCTATTCTGATCGTCCTCTTCCAATGAGTGCAAACCTTTTTTTTCGAAAATAGTTAATTCGTTTTAAGTTAATAGGACAGGAAAAACCCATTAATAGGAAAAAAATCCATTAATAGAATCAATTCAAAAAAAAATTCTAACAAGATTCCAACAAAGAAAACGTATTTTGTTTCAATTTCAAAGAAAAAGAGAGAAACTTTTTATGCCAACTATTAAAAAATTTCTTAGAAACATAATTACAGCTACGAATCTTGTTGAAAAAATTTGGCGAAGGTTTTCACTTTTTGTTATTGCTTTATCTTATGGCAAAAGTCTGCGAAAACAAGCCTTGTATATCGGAATACTAAGATTATTTATGTATGAATTATGGTCCTCATTCTAGACCAAATTCTCAGCGAGACTGCCTGAATTCCAGAAAAAGGCTTGATGATTCATTTGAAGATGAATCAGATTGGGATGAAAATCCATCTTAAGATTAATCAGATTCAAATGAAAACATAAATAAACGATGTTCCCAGATTGCTACTGCTTGTAGCAATCCTGATTTTGAGAAGAATCAAATAAAAAAAATCCGCGACCTAATTGGATTCTTTCTTCTCAAGTCAAATATGGTGATCACGAGATTATTTCAGGTCGAGATATTATCAATTTTCTGATTCTAATTGATAACAAACTTGGTCAATTCAATTGATTCTTCCTATACACTAGGAATCCTTTTTTATAGGATACAAAAGGATTTTTTGGTATCCTAAATATAGGATACTTAAATTGTTGAATTGAAAAAAATGGTTCCTTTTTTGATTTTTTGAAGTCAAATTATATCAGAGGAAAAGAAATTATGAATGTTATATCATGTTCCATTAGAACATATAATGTGTTATTTGAGATATCTGCTGTAGAAGTAGGTCAACATCTCTATTGGCAAATAGGAGGTTTACAAATCCATGGCCAAGTACTTATCACTTCTTGGATTGTAATTGCAATCTTGTTAGTGTCAGTCATCATAGCTGTTCGAAATCCACAAACCATTCCGACTGATGGTCAGAATTTCTTTGAATATATTCTTGAATTTATTCGGGACTTAAGCAAAACTCAGATTGGAGATGAATACGGTCCTTGGGTTCCCTTTATAGGAACTATGTTCTTATTTATTTTCGTTTCTAATTGGTCAGGTGCTCTTTTCCCTTGGAAAATCATAGAGTTACCTCATGGGGAGTTAGCCGCCCCCACGAATGATATAAATACAACGGTTGCTTTAGCTTTACTCACGTCAGTGGCATATTTTTATGCGGGTCTTAGCAAAAAAGGATTGAGTTATTTTGAGAAATATATTAAGCCAACTCCAATCCTTTTACCAATTAATATTCTGGAAGATTTCACAAAACCTTTATCTCTAAGTTTTCGACTTTTTGGAAATATATTAGCTGATGAATTGGTAGTTGTTGTTCTTGTTTCTTTAGTCCCTTTAGTAATTCCTATACCTGTCATGTTGCTTGGATTATTTACAAGCGGTATTCAAGCTCTTATTTTTGCAACCTTAGCAGCAGCTTATATAGGAGAATCCATGGAGGATCATCATTGACTAGTTTTCGTTGAAATAATCTTTTTTTTAGCTTATTTCAATTCCTATATGATTCAAGAAAATCTGCTTGCTGATCGAAATTGAGAATATATTATATAGAATAGAAAAATATAGGAAGATAGAGCACGATTTAAACATAGGAGAGAGAATGAATGGACGATATTATCGAATTCGAATTTATAAAGGTTACGCTAAAAGTATGAAATTCTTAAAAGTCCAATCATTTTTTTTATGTGTTTTGAAGAATTTTTATGGTAAGTCTCAATATGGACTGTTTTTGGAAAAACTGCATCTCTATGCAATATGAGATGTTCACTAGCTAAATAACACTATGAATATCACTAAGTAATATATATATACTTATTATATATACTTCTTAATATATTTATATATTAAATATGCATTTTATTCCTAAAAAATAGATTAGGATATGAAGTAATCTGTTTGTTCTGTGATTTTATATTCAATAAAAAAAAGATGAACTAAAGGATCTCGAAGGAAGAGTAAAAAGAAACAATTAAATGAAAGAGTGGTTAGAAAGATATAGAAAAATTCAAACTTTATTTTATTATATTAATAAAATTCCATCAGAAATAGAAAAGAAAAAGGAAATATCGAAAAAGTTCTGACAATTAAAAAATATTATTTATTTCAATTCGTAATTTTTAGTTATTTCGGCTAATAGATTTACCTATTATAAAATTAGGTAATAATTCTTTGGTTGATTGTATCATTAACCTTTTCTTTTTTTAGTGCGAGGAACTTATTATGAATCCACTGATTTCTGCCGCTTCTGTTATTGCTGCTGGATTGGCTGTGGGGCTTGCTTCTATTGGGCCTGGGATTGGTCAAGGCACTGCTGCAGGTCAAGCTGTAGAAGGTATTGCGAGACAACCAGAAGCAGAGGGTAAAATACGAGGTACTTTATTGCTTAGTCTAGCTTTTATGGAAGCTTTAACAATTTATGGACTGGTTGTGGCATTAGCGCTTTTATTTGCAAATCCTTTTGTTTAATCCTAGCAATAGGAAAAAAAAGTCACTTAGATTTATATTATATATTCTTTTTGGTATTTTGAAAACTTTCAACTGTGTTTTTTTTTTCTTCGAATTATATCAACAATTTTTTCTTTTATTATATCAAGTTATTTGTATTTGTTGAACCTTTATTCCATAAAGGACTAATTTAAGGATGAGGGATTCCCAGATCGGCTCATCTGTACTTAGCTTAGTATATTAGAAACTTTTTTCCTATTTCTTTCTTTATTTAGGAAAAATCTCAAGGGATGAGAGATACTTCATAATTCAAATGAGTTAAGTTAATCTTAAATAAGATTAAGATATTCCCCCAAAAAAAGAAATTGATCAAAAAAGGATAAGTGAAGTGATAGAAAAAGAACCTTTTTCTTTGTTAGCCCTATCTATAAGAGGAGAACATATGAAAAATGTAACCGATTCTTTCGTTTTCTTAGGTCACTGGTCATTAGCCGGGACTTTCGGGTTTAATACTGATATTTTAGCAACAAATCTAATAAATCTAATTGTAGTGATTGGTATATTGATTTTTTTTGGAAAGGGAGTGTGTGCGAGTTGTTTATTTCGAGAAAAAGTTGGATTCATCCGGCTTCACTTCCTTTTATTTTTGGAAAAGGGTGTATGATCTCGACGAATTACTTCTGAATAAATTCAGAAATCATATGTAAGAACTATAGCATTTCGTTATTTATTGGTGAAATAACTTTGATTCTCTATCAAAACCAATCAAAATAATTTGAGATCTTTAACATGGTTAAAGCTAAACTGCTTGAAGTACAGGCAAAATGGTACTCTTTCTACGACTACATTAGCCACGACTACGTTAGTATCCAAATGGTTTAAAAAAGTATCCAAATGGTTGAAAAATGTATAGTTGAGAATTTTTTTGATATAGAACACTCATATCGATAAAAAAATTTGAACCATTTACTGGAAAGAAAAGAGGTCAACACCTTGTTTTTTATCCAATGCCGAAATGAGGACCTACTGTAATAAAAAAAAAGAGAGATTTTTTGGATTTGAAAAAAAAAAAAAGAGAAATTTGAATTTTCAATTTGCTTTTTTTATTTATTTAATGAAATCTTTTTGAATTCAAAAAAATAAAGAACAAGCAACTTTGAATAAAGAAAGAAACAATTTTGCTGACAATTATTTATAGATTTTTCTCTGGTCAGAAGAGTCCTTTTCACTAAATATATATTCTTATATTATGGTCTTTTAGAAGTTCTATTATATGTTTGAATATAAACAGAAAAGAGAGGATAGGCTCATTAGATTCAAAAAAGAATATGGGAATATTCATAAATAATTGAGCGGGAGAGCCAAATGAATCGAAAGATTCATGTTTGGTTTGGGAAGAGATCATGAAAGTTTTGAATTTCATAGTAAGATAATCTACTTTCATTAAATGATTTATTAGATAATCGAAAACAGAGGATTTTAAACACTCTTCGTAATTCAGAAGAATTACGTAAAGCAGCCATTGAGCAGCTCGAAAAAGCTCGAGTTCGTTTCCGGAAAGTGGAACTGGAAGCGAATGAGTATCGGATAAATGAATACTCTGATCTAGAACGACAAAAACAAAATATCGTTAAAAAAGGTTCTAATGATTTGGAACGATTCGAAAATAATAAGAAAGAAACCCTTTGTTTTGAACAAGAAAGAGCAATAAATCAAGTCCGACAACGAATTCTGCAACAAGCCTTCCAAAGAGCTCTGGGAACTCTAAAAAGTTCTTTAAATAGTGAATTACATTCTCGTACGATCCGTGCTAATATTGCCATTCTCGGTACCATAGAATGGCAGAAATAATATAACTGATTAGTCCTTCAACTTTAACTTTAGTTTCAAACTTAGTTAGGCACTACCTTTTTTTCTTTGCTTTCTAAAAA